ATTCCTCAAGCGCGCCAATTAGTTAACCACGGACATATTTTAGTTAATGGTCGTATAGTTGATATACCAAGTTATCGCTGCAAACCCCGAGATATTATTACAGTGAAGGATGAACAAAACTCTAGAACTTTGGTTCAAAATCTTCTTGATTCATCTGCCCCTGAGGAATTGCCAAACCATCTGACTCTTCACACATTCCAATATGAAGGGTTAGTCAATCAAATAATAGATAGGAAATGCGTCGGTTTGAAAATAAATGAATTGCTTGTCGTAGAATATTACTCTCGACAGACTTAATAAAGCTAACTTAAGTAAAAAAAATTACTAAAAACAAGAGTTCGGACAACTCCCCTTTGCCCTCTTTTTTGATTAAAAATAAAAAGGCACAAGGTAAGGGGTTTTATCGAGGAATCTTTTTCCTATTCATGTATCATAGATTGGTAGGGAGATTTGGATCCCTTATTTGCTCTTACTAGCATTTTCCATATGAAAGAAATTAGGAATAGAGAATCTATTTCAAAATAAAAACAAGGTAGATTTTATATCCATCCTTTTTTATTGGATTTGATACATTGTGGTCAATCACGTAAGATTAGTGAATTAGTTGAAAGTACGGAAAGAGAGGGATTCGAACCCTCGGTAAACAAAAGTCTACATAACAGTTCCAATGTTACGCCTTCAACCACTCGGCCATCTCTCCGACATCAGGATTATGACTGAGTATCTGGGTGAATAGCGAGTTATTCATCGTTTTTTAGATTATGGTTAATAGATACCTTTTTTGACCGGAAAAAATGGAAGTAGATATAAGGTTTTTTTTAATCAGTCCGCTTTTATGTTAGTTCGTACTATACAATTCCTTTGTTTGTGAGAAAATTTTCTCACAAAAGAAAAGGTAAAGGAAATCAAAAGAGTTAGAGAATGGATTACTACCTATGCCAAGATCGCGTATAAATGGAAATTTTATTGATAAAACCTTTACAATTGTAGCCGATATTTTATTACGAGTCATTCCGACAACTTCCGGAGAAAAAGAGGCATTTACTTATTACAGAGATGGTGCGATTTGATTATCATTATTTTTTTTTATTTCTCGCCGATTTGGAATAGAAAGAAAAACGAGTATTGAAAAAAAAATCTACGCTTTTGAAGGTGAAGTTTATAATATAAAAAAACAATCCCTTCTGTCATGTATCCACGATTAATGCAGCCTTAGATGCTTCAATTGTGAATTATAGTATTGAGCAAAAGGTTTTTACCTATGGTTCCCGTATTACAGATCAATCCTACTACACTAATACAATATACGAATAGGAGGCATAGGGGAAGAAGCACTACGCCGAGAAATCAACAACACGAAAACTTTCTTCAAAATGATTCCCTTTCTTCTTCTTCTTTGGGATTGGGACTAATTAAAATGGTTGGAACAATAAACATCCATCTCGTTCGTACTTTGGATACCCGTATAACCATTGAAGACTGTTGAAGTGACTCATTCCTGGAAATTTAGGGGCGTTGAGAACAAAGAAATTTTTAGAGTTTCCTTTTTTATTTTTATCTAGCATGAACCCACTTGGTAGTAAGAAAAGATCTTTTGCAAGAAGGTTGGCTAGGGATTTCTTGTAAAAACATTAGCCCCGCTTAGTTCATAATGACATCACATTTTTCCAGATATTATTTTCATTATGCACCTAAAGGAGGAGCCGTATGAGATGAAAATCTCACATACGGTTCTGAAACGGAGAATTCGTTAAAGCGAATGACGACCGTAACGGATGTCGGCTCAATCTGAAGGAAATTATGCGGAAGCATTACAGAATTATTATGAAGCTATGCGACTAGAAATTGACCCCTATGATCGAAGTTATATACTCTATAATATAGGCCTTATCCACACAAGTAATGGGGAACATACCAAAGCTTTAGAATATTATTTTCGGGCATTAGAACGAAACCCCTTTTTACCACAAGCTTTTAATAATATGGCTGTGATCTGTCATTACGTGCGACTATCTCCACTATAGAAAAAAAGAACGAACAGCTAGTCAATGAAATACTAGAAACACAAAAAAAGGGCTTTCTACATAAGCATCGTCCAAAACGATTTTTTATCAGCTGTAGCAAATAAATAAACTTCATCGATCGATGAAGACTAGATATGCCTAAATACTTTCTTTTCTATGGATAAAAAAAGATTTAATTGATAGAGGAAGCACCGTAAAGATCAATTGGAAAGGTTTTGGACCGATACAACAAGAGCTGTTTATTTATATCATAATATGAGATAAATCTTAGGAATCTACTTATGTAATAGAGTGGATCCCCTAAGGTATTGAGCAGCGGTGTAGCATCAGATCCTAAAGACAGTAAGTCTTTTTCTTTTTTATGAAGTATGAAAAAGTCTTTTTCAAAGATTCTATATAAATTTTTATATGAAAGCGGGATAGTTACCTTTCAGAAAATTTGAATATCTAATAACAGTGGACATGCCTTTTTTTTC